AGAAAAATTGAAATTTTTTAGAAGTTCATTGAATAAGTTTTATTTTTTGTTTGTCCACTACTTTATTGTACGTAATAAATCGAAAAAAAAAAAGTTCTGATACATCTGGAAAACCGAAACCAAGACTAGGAATTTTTGACGAACAGGATGAAAAATCATTACTCTTTCGACACAAGAAAGGGGTTTAGAAAATTCCTTTTCTTGTGTCGAAGACTAGGAAGACAAATAATGCCTCCTAGAATTATTTGTTCCCCGCATTTATAGTTCGTTCTATTACCCGCTTACTTATGCTAATATCTATCCCAATTTTATTCTATTTCAAATAGAAAATAGAATAAAATGGATCCATTTTATAACATTGAAATCTGGCAATAGTAACATAGTCGTACCAATTCAATTTGGTTAAAAAAAAACAAAGAAAGAGGTGGTAAAGTCATAAAATAAAGTCAAATAAAATAGTCTTCTTAAAAACAAAAATCTACCTATTATGACTAGGAATGCGGTACAAGGGATTCCCCCAAGCTCGTAGAAAAAGAGCAAGTAAATAAAAGGTTTTTCAGAATTGATTTTTTTTGATCATACATAAAAATTTTGTTCTTTTTACGAACCTGATGTCGATAAATCCGCGAGTCTAGAAATTCATTTCGGCCAATTGAACCTTCTCGAACTGTTTCTTTTTAAGAACCAAAAAGATTTGTGCCAAAATAACAGATGCCAAGAAGAACAAAAGACCTTGGACACGTAATGGATCTTGAAGTACTATTTCTGCATCTCCCTGACCAAATCCACCCACATTAGGATTACTCGTTAATGGTTGATCCAATTTGATGGATTCACCCTCTGAAACAAGAAGTTCTGGTCCTGGAGGGATAATATCAACCACTTGACGTCCATCCGATGGGTCTGTTATGGTTATTTCATATCCCCCTTTTTCTTTTCGTATGATTTTACTTACTATGCCCGCTCCTGTAGCATTATAAACTGTATTGTTACTCTTGCTTCCATCGGGATAAATCTGACCCCTTCCCCTATTCCCCCCTACGTATATAGGATATTTTAAGAAATGAACATCTTTCTTAGTAGCGGGGTCCGGGGAAAGAATAGGAAAGGTGATTTCACTATATTTCTGACCAGGGACAGGCCCTATCACAAGAATATTTTTTTTATTAGGGCGATAGCTCTGAAAAGACAAATTGCCTATCTTTTCTTTCATCTCGGGAGAAATACGATCGGAAGGAGCTAATTCAAACCCCTCCGGTAAAATAAGAACAGCCCCCACATTCAAACCCCCTTTCTTACCATTAGCAAGAACTTGTTTCACTTGCTTATCATAAGGAATTCGAACAACTGCTTCAAATACAGTATCAGGAAGTACCGCTTGTGGAACCTCAATATCCACGGGCTTATTAGCTAAATGGCAATTGGCACATACAATACGCCCAGTCGCTTCTCGTGGATTTTCATAACCCTGCTGCGCAAAAATGGGATATGCACTTGAAATGGATGTCCGAGTTATGATATATATCATGAGCGATACGGAAATAGATCGAGTAATCTGTTCCTTTATCCAAGAAAAAGTATTTCTAGTTTGCATGGTCTAATCATTGATCCGAAAATTTCTACAATAAATTGGGTAGGTCACTGGTATAGTTCCCTATCCCCCGATTCTGCTATTTACTGGAATCATTTTCCTGGAATACTATAGGATGAAAATCCCCCCGATAGAAAGTTTTTAATGCTTATGTAGAACTACAAAGTAAGAAACATTCTAATTGGATTAGATTAATATCGGTGGATCATTTATCAATCATTCATTGAATGATAAATAACTACAAGTGACGGAGATACACGATTTAAATAACGGAAAATCCAATATTTTAAAATAGTATCGAGAATAACTGGAAAAGTGGAAACAAGACCAGATATAATTTGATCATTATGAATAAATCCAAAATCTTTGTAGACAGAACCAATCATTAGTTCCCAACCGTGGGGTGAATGAAATCCGATACATAAATCGGTTAATAAAAGAATCGAAAAAGCTTTTACTGTATCACTTAAGTTATATAGGAATTCCTGAGCCCAAGAGTTAAGAATAACAAGTTCTTCATTACCTAAAATAGAATAACCGCTTAGAATAACAAAACAGAGTATATTTGTCGAGAAGTGCAAAATCGTATGGATACGATCCTCATTGTGTATCTTGATTAATTGGATCGTTTCTTTGTGGATTCCTGTAGGAAGCTTTTGTAGATGTGTCTCCGAGTATTCTTTGATCATTTCGTCCAAAAAGAGGATTTCCTCTAATTCTATGAACTTTTCTAGAATACTTTTTTCTTGAATATCATTCAAAAAAATTTCGGATTGACCAGTATTCGACCAATTAGTAACCCAAGATTCCATACTTTTAGTAAATGAGAAAGAAATCCACCAAGGCAAAAATACTATAGATGCAAGATACAAAAGAGGAGTGAATGCTTTCTTTTTTGCCATTTTTCACCTGTGAATTTTTAATTAACCCACTTCATTTGTCGACTCTATGTGATCGAATATTTCTTTCAAACATGAGTTCTAGACAAGGTATCAAATCTATGAATCTATTTTATTTGTGATTTTGTTTGAATTTAGAAAGAATACAGAAATAGACTAAGACTCCACTTCGAATTCGAATGAAGAAATAATCAAAAATATTGTTTCCAGATATCTTAATTCATCAAATTCCAAACAAGTGTCTCCTTTTAATGAATGAACGAAAGAAGTACTTTAAGGAATGAATATTATTGAGATTTTGAGACGAAAGAACTCCTTTTCTATCAAAATATCCAATATTTCGAAAAAATTCCAACGATTCCCCATAGTCAAGAATAGAATAATTGAGAGAAAGATATTGTGATGATCAAAAAAATGAGCGGAAAGGAAAAACAAGACAGAAATAGGCCAGTTATCATTATTAAGAAAACCCATTATTGGTTAGTAAAGAACACAAACGAAAGGATAAAAAAAGGTCGATTGACAAACCAAAAAGGAAATAATTTACAAGATATGATTTATCTGCATCTAAAGTATCACTTCCAACAAAAATTGAACTTCAAAAAAAAAAAAGAGAAATTTCTTTCTTTCGAAATCGTTTGATATATGAGATGAATTGAATCTAGTAGTTCAATTTCTTACTTGTTTCAATTGAGTTGCATGGATTTGGATACGCATAAAAAACCACAAAACTCTTTTTTTGTGGTTGTTCCATATACGTCGGCTTTGGCTGGACTGAACGTTCTGACGAAACTTCAGTTAAGTTATGTTATAGAAAAAAAGAGGATTCTTGCATTTTTCCCTCCTGCTGAGAAAGCATTCGTTTTTCAGCCCAGTTCCTTTTCTCAAAAGACTTCAATTGGTACGCGCAAGAAATAGGCCAATTCCGCGGCTTTTTGTTCAATTTCTCGTGGAGTCAAATTCTCATCAGTACGGGTCAACGGAATAGCCCCCCGGCCTCGGATGTCCATATAAAGGACACGACGAGCATAAATACCCTCTTTCACTTCTATTCTAACGGATTGAATATCTTTTATAAGGAATCGGAGGAATATGCGACGATTTTTTCCAGGAAATCCCCAACGAAAAATACACACTTTTCCTTCCTTTCTATCGAATCGATCATAACCACAACCTACATTCCAGGAAATTGTGCACCACAAATAGGAACTAATAAAGAGACCCGCGATCCCGTAGAAAGACATCACGATCCCTTGTGGAAAAAAAATGATTTGCTGAGACGGAACAAAAGATATCAAATTTCTACCAAGATAACTGGAAGTTCCAACCAATAAGAATCCTAAGGAACCTAAAAAAACGATAAGGGCCCAGCAAAAATTACTTAATTTTCGAGACCCCGTTATAAGTTCTATCCATATATGTTCTGATCGCCAACTCATACTTGATACGATTGCATTTTATTGGAATTGAGAGAATACCCCAAATTAAAATTATTTTGACTTTACTTTTTTTTGTTTCCGAAGTAACTCTCATCAACTAGCACTAGTTTGATGTGAACTAGCACTAGTTTGATGTGAACCTTTAGGAGTAATTCATCAAATTGGTTAGATCTAAAATAATAACATACCCTTCATATGATCCCAATATACATATTGATATACATATAGATCCACCAACTTTACATTTTAGGCATTCAGCGATCCTGATCTATTTGAAAACTAGCTAGAATTCATTTACCCATAGATCATTTTCGGCAGGCATAAGAGCTTTTTCCTTTATGTTCGGCGAAAATCACATGTTATACCATATTTCCCGAAATAAATATCTGTGTTATGCTACAAGTCTAAGTTTCAAAAAAAAAACGGATGAGGTTGGGTCCCCTCAGATCTAAACAATCTTGTTTTTTTGAACATGAAGAAATAAAGAAGCCATTGCAATTGCCGGAAATACTAGGCCTACTAAAGGCACAAAAATAGAGGGAAAATTGAAAGTTGTCATAAAATGGGTACCTCGATTTACTATTTGTACCTGTTATTATTTTTTTTTTAATATCATATTTTATATTTATACTAATTATAATTCTTAATTATAATTAGTATAAATTCGTAGTTATTATTAATTACTAATTAATTCAATTTGAAAATTTTTATTAGAGAGATAAGTATCTATATCTCTAAGTGAGTATATAGAATAAGTACAAGGAATGTAGAACTAAATAAATTCATCTATCTACATGAAAGATACGTATGATAATCAACTTTATTTTTTTTATTCATTTCTTTGTGTTTTGTTCTTGTCTTCTAATTTAATAAAGAAAGAGTTTCTTACAAATTATCGAAAGATTCGTTAGAATGCGACACAACCGGGATTTTTAGTGAAAATGGGATTTTCGGGAGATGGAGAAAGATACAAAACTATATATCTATCTTTTCTCTATTTGAATTTGATTATATACGTAAGACGAAATTCGTTTTATTTGCCTAATTTCACGAAAGGAAGAACTCACGCTTTTATCTTGTTGATAGAGACTTCTTAATTAGTAATCTGGAATCTAGGTAAAAAAAAAAAAGAGTTATCCGCAACTTTTGATTCTTTCTACAATTAGATCTTAGGTCACCAAAGAAAACTCCATTCTTATTTACTTTGATTCCGATAAGCTAACTACTTGTTTGCTACAAATAAAAAAAATAAAATAATTGAACTTAGTGCGCTCTACTTGATTGAATTGGAATTCAAAGGAAAGAAGGCGTGGAGCTTAAATAACTCACTCAGAACGCTTTTTAAAAGATTACGTGGTACGATTAGGTCGAATAAGCCCTTCTGGAATAAATATTCAGCCGCTTGTGAACCTTCGGGTACTGTTTTATTCAATGTTTGTTCAATTACTCTTTTACCCGCAAATGCAATGTAGGAATTTGGTTCGGCAATAATGATATCTCCCAACATACCAAAACTAGCTGTTACCCCACCAGTAGTAGGAGATGTAAGGATTGATACATACAATAACTTTTTATTTGATTGATAATCATATAAGGCAGACGAGATTTTAGCCATTTGCATCAAGCTCAAACTTCCTTCTTGCATGCGCGCCCCCCCCGAAGCGCACACTATAATAAGAGGTAGAAATTGATTGGTAGCGTACTCAATCAAACGGGTGATTTTCTCCCCGACTACGGATCCCATACTACCCCCCATAAACTGAAAATCCATAACCCCAATTGCTACGGGAATGCCATTTAGTTGACCTACGCCTGTTTGAACAGCCTCAGTTAATCCTGTCTTTCTTTGATAAGAATCAATACGATCTTTATAAGACTCCTCCTCCGAATGAAATCCAATGGGATCCAGAGAGACCATGTCTTCATCCATAGGATCCCAAGTACCGGGGTCGATCGAAACTTCTATTCTTTCTGAACTACTCATTTTCAAATGATATCCACATTGTTCACAAATATTCATTTTTGATTTCAAAAATTTCTTATAATTTAATCCATAACAATTTTCGCATTGAACCCATAAATGCCTGTATTTTTGAGTTGCATCGAGATCATTAGACCTTTCTCTTAGAGTTAAATCACTACTCTTCGCGCGGGTTCGTATACCGGACCTACCGCTTTCACTACTAGTTCTACGTTTATCAAAAACGCACCTAGAAATGTACCTGTCACTACTATCACTTACAATGGACGTATCAATACAGATTTGAGACTGAAGATAACTGTCAATGCAACTAGTAATGTGATTTTTAGTATCATACATGTAACGATTGTATAAGGAATCTTCACTCGTAGATCCATTATTCATATAACTAGAATTGCGATAACTAGAAAAAGCACTTTCTAGTTCACTCAAATGATCGTTGTCAATCTCAAAAATCTTATTTTCAATATCAAAATAGATAGAATAACTGTCTCCATTACTATCCCTAACTAAAAAAGTATCATCAGAGATGAAATTCCGAATGTCTTTGACGCCAAATAAATGATCAACATTACTGTAACTAGAATTGCCACGACCCCCCCAACTATGAATGTTTTTAGCCCTACCTTTTCTATTCGGATCTTCACTTTCACTAGTATTTTCAATAGGACCAAGATTGTCCGTTGATTTCTTTATCCCATACCTGCGTTCTAACCCCTTCTTAAACACCATCGAATTAAACCACCATCTTTCCATAGAGTTTTCTTGCCCCCTATTTGTATAAATATACAATAGATGAATAGTCATTCGATCCACAATTCTTTATTTTTATTTGAATATCTTATTTCCTATCAGACTAAACATAGAAATTCAATCACTACTATACTAATAGGAAGTGTGAAAAGGGATTCTCTTTTGTTTTGTGGGAATCCGGGGGTAAGACTTCACTATAATATGAATATGATGGAATCCCTTTTCATTCTAAATTCAATATTAAAATTAAATATGATGATAAAAAGTGGTTTTTCCTATGTCTTCGCCTCGAGGAAAAAAAAAAAGAAATATTTGTTCTCGCCTAGAAAGAATTTTTTCGTAAAATCTCATCTAATAACTAACTAATAACAAGTAATAAATTAAGGTTCTATTCCAACACGGAACGAAAAAGACAATATACAGGATGGGTCGAAAGATTTGGGATACTTCGCTTTATTCAGGGAAACTACAGGATATATAAAGAATATACCAATCCTAAGGATCTATAGGTTAAATTGTGGATCCAAGACAACAATAGAAAGATTTGAGTCTTAGATTTCTATTTCAAATCTTCTATATATGTATTTATCCAAAATACATGCAATATAATCTTTGTATTCGGCTCAATCCTTTTAGTAAAAGATTGGGCCGAGTTTAATTGCAATTCAATTAAGAGAACGGAGAGTAATTACTTGTTATCTTACTTATCCAAAGTATCCACCGCTTTAAACTCAAATTTGATCTCTTTCCATACCTCACAAGCGGCAGCTAGTTCAGGACTCCATTTGCTAGCCTCACGGATAATTGCATTACCCTCAGCAGCAAGATCACGTCCTT